TGAATGGACCCCATCGTGGAACAATCAAAGAATTGTATTCAGGTTCAAACATGAACGAGTATTTAATAAACTCGATAGAAGATTCTATCGAAACTCTTTGGATAAACAAACTTCATGATATTCTAAGCCTTCCTAATAAAATAAATAACCTTACTACTGATACTGATACTGATTACCGAGAATTTAAAGACAAAATAAAGACTTTTGATGGAAAGTCATTATTGAAAGACATTGACATTGGCCACTTATTGATGTCAATAAGTAAATTGGATGAGGAATCAATTCCTAATTCTAATTTTAAAGAACTTTTTTTATTGTTATTTTCAGAACAAGGAAGAATTTTTTCACAAAATCAATCGAAATATTTATTCGATACAATTAAAACATATTCCAATGATCAAAAAATTAGAAAAAAAACGACTGGAACCAAAATAAATAAAAAGGTCCCTCGGTGGTCATACAAATTGATTGACAGTTTGGAAGAACCGGAAGAAGAAAACGAGTCAACTGAAGATCGTGGTATTCGTTCACGAAAAGCCAAACGCGTAGTCATTTTTACTGATAATGAAACGAATAAAAATACAAGTATTACTAGTAATCATGATCAAGGGGATGAGGTGGATTTGATACGTTATTCGCAACAATCGGATTTTCGTCGAGATATAATAAAAGGATCCATGCGTGCTCAAAGACGTAAAACGGTTACTTGGGGGCTGTTTCAAACAACTGTGCATTCGCCACTTTTTTTGGACAGAATAGACAATTTTTTTTCTTTTGATATTGCCCGAATGTTGAATTTAATTTTTAGGAATTGGATGGGTGCAGGCGCAGAATTCAAAATTTCAAATTATGAAGAGGAAGAGGCGAAAGAAAAGGATAAAAAAAAGGGTGAGAATGAGCGTATAACAATAGCAGAAACTTGGGATACTGTTCTATTTGCTCAAACAATAAGGGGTTCTATGTTAATAACCCAATCAATTCTTAGAAAATATCTAGTACTTCCCTCGTTGATAATAGCCAAAAATGTTGGACGTATACTAGTATTTCAATCCCCCGAGTGGCATGAGGATTTGGAAGATTGGAGTAGAGAAATGCATGTTAAATGCACCTATAACGGTGTTCAATTATCAGAAACGGAATTTCCTAAAAATTGGTTAAGCGACGGTATTCAGATAAAGATCCTATTTCCTTTCTGTCTGAAACCGTGGCACAGATCTAAGCTACAATCACATCCTAGAGATTCCATGAAAAAGAAAGGTAAAAAACAAAATTTTTGTTTTTTAACAGTTTGGGGAATGGAAGCTGAATTACCTTTTGGTTCTCCCCGACAACTACCTTCTTTTTTTGAACCCGTTTGGAAACAACTTGAAAAAAGACTTATGAAAGTGAAAAAAAAATGTTTTCTAGCCCTAAAAATTATAAACGAAAGAACAAAACGGTTTCGAAAAGTATCAAAAGAAAAAACAAGATGGGTTAGAAAAATAGTTAGATTTATAAAAAGAATAATGAAAGAACTTAAAAAAGTAAGTCTAATTCCATTATTTGGATTGAGGGAAGTATATGAATCGAATATAAATATAAAAAATAAAAAATCACTAATAAGTAATCATATAAATCATGAATCGTCCATTCGAATTAGATCTGCGGATTGGACAAATTATTCACTGACAGAAAAAAAGATGAAAGATCTGGCTGATAAGACAAATACAATCAGAAATCAAATCGAAAAAATAACAAAAGATAAAAAAAACATAAAAAACATATTTATAACTACGTATATAAACATTAGTCCTAACGAAACAAATTGTAATGATAAAAGATTAGAATCTCCGAAAAATATTTGGCAGATATTAAAAAGAAGAAGTGCTCGACTAATGCGCAAATGTCACTATTTTTTTTATTTTTTTATTGAAAGGATATACAGAGATATCTTTTTACGTATCATTAATATTCCCAGAATACATGTAAAAAATTTACTTCAATTAAAAAACAAAATAACGGATAATTCCAATGATGAAACAAAAAAAAATAAAATAAATTTTATTTCGACTAAGTGGATTTATAATATTAGTAATCAAAATTCGCAGATTTTTTGTGACCTTTCTTCGTTGTCACAGGCATACGTATTTTACAAATTATCACAAGCACAAGTTATCAACAAACATTACTTGAAATTTTTATTTCAATATCACGGAACAATTCCTTTTATTAAGGATAGAATAAAAAAAGATTTTTTTGGAACACAAGGAATATTTCATTCCGAATCAAGGTATAAGAAACTTCGCGGTTTAAAAATGAATGAATGGAAAAGCTGGTTAATGGGTAATTATCACTATAAATACAATTTATCTCAGACTAGATGGTCTAGATTAGTACCGCAAAATTGGCGAAATAGAATCAATCAAAATTTGATGATTCAAAATACAAACCCAACCCATTTTTATTCATATGAAAAAGACCGATTAATTCATTACAAGAAAGAAAACAATTATGCATATGCAGTAAATTCATTACCGAACCGAAAAGATAAATTAAAAAACTACAAATTTGATCTTTTATCAAATAAATATATGAATTATGAAGATAAGAAAGGTTCATATATTTATGGGTCGCCATTACAAGTAAATGAGACCAAAGAGATTCCCTATAATTACAATAAGTATAAGTATAATACCGAATTCTTTTATTTGCCGAGAGATATAAATCTTGGTAACTATCTACAAGAAGATTCTATTATTGATAGGGATAAAAATACGGATAGAAAATATTTTGATTGGAAAACTATTAATTTTTGTCTTAGAAAAAATATCGATATTGAGGAATGGAGAAATAGAGATATCGAGGCCAGCGCCAATATTAATAAAAATACTAAGACTCGGACTAATTATTATCAAATAATTGAGAAAATGGATAAGAAAGTTTTTTTTAATCTCACGATTCATAAACAAATCTGCCCAACCAATCAAACAAAAACATCTTTTGACTGGATGGGAATGAATGAAGAAATCCTAAATTGTCCGATATCGAATCTAGAACTGTGGTTTTTACCAGAATTTGTGTTACTTTATAATACATATAAGATTCAACCGTGGATCGTACCAATTAATTTACTTCTTTTTAAATTGAATATAAATAAAAATATTAGTAAAAATAAAAATATCAATGAAAAGAAAAAAAAAGATAGATTATATAATCCAAAAAAATCTCTTGAATTAGAGAATCGAAATCAAGAAGAAAAACAACATCCAGTCCAAGGAGATCTTGGATCCGATCCATCGAAAAAAAAAAAAAATGTTAAAGAAGATTATCGGGGATCATACATTCAAAAAAGCACAAATAAAAATAAATCCAAGATAGGAGCGGAACTAGATTTCTTCCTGAAAAGATATTTTCTTTTTCAATTGAAATGGGATAATGCTTTTAATCAAAAAATACTCAATAATATCAAGGTATATTGCCTACTCCTTAGATTGAGAAATCCAAAAGAAATTGCTATATCCTCTATTCAAAGGGACGAAATAAGTTTGGATGTAATGCTGATTCCGAAGTCTACAACTCTTACAAAATTGATAAAAAGGGGACTATTGATTATTGAACCAGCTCGGCTATCCATAAAATGGGACGGACAATTTATCATGTACCAAACCATAGCTATTTCACGGGTGCATAAGAGTAAGCACCAAACTAATCGAAGATACCAAGAAAAAATAAATGTTGATAAAAAGGATCTTAATGAATCCATTGCACGACATGAAAATGGGAATAGAGACGAAAATTTTTATGATTTTATTGTTCCTGAAAATTTTTTATCTCCTAGACGTCGTAGAGAATTGAGAATTTTCGTTTGTTTAAATTCAAGAAATGCCAATGTTGGGGATAGAAATCCAGTATTTTGCAATGGGAACAATGTAAAGCGCTGTGGTCAATTTTTTTATGAGGATAAGCATCTTGATGTAGATACAAATCGATTTATTAAGTTCAAATTATTTCTTTGGCCAAATTATCGATTCGAAGATTTTGCTTGTATGAATCGCTATTGGTTTGATACCAATAATGGTAGTCGTTTCGGTATGTCAAGGCTACATATGTATCCACGATTGATAATTAGTTGATGATACATTTACATTACATGGATCAAGCGGCATCTCTGACATGGTATATGAACACAAACAAATATATACAGCCTTGTAATGTTATATTACATTATGGTACATGATACTGATTACCTGACTTTCATTTTAGCAATTCTATCTAGTAAGTAATGAATCGTCATAATCTTCTTATCTTAGGTGAAAATCCTTGTATTTTGTGGGTTAGAAGTTTTTTATTTATATCTGAATTGAAAAATTGTATTGATTTGATTATCAATTAAGTGAATTTGATAAAAAAAAAGAAGTATACGAATAAATCCAGATTTTTGTGTATAACAAATAAAAATGACTGGCATTATTATTACTGATCAGTAAAATCTATATTTGTAATGTAAATAAAGAAAAAGGGACGAAGAATTTTTTGTTATGGTTAAAAATTTATTCATTTCAGTTATTTCGCAAGAAGAAAAAAAAGAAAATAGGGGGTCTGTTGAATTTCAAGTATTCAGTTTCACCAATAAGATACGTAGACTTACTTCCCATTTGGAATTGCACAGAAAAGATTATTTATCTCAGAGAGGTCTACGTAAAATTCTGGGAAAACGTCAACGGCTGCTGGCTTATTTGTCAAAGAAAAATAGAGTACGCTATAAAGAATTAATTAGTCAATTGGATATTCGGGAGCCAAAAACTCGTTAAGTTCATTTTTTGTTTGATTTTATTTATATTATATATTTATTATATATTTAATGAACTTCATTTGGTTTTCAGCAATTCGTGGAATAATGAATCGGGGAAAAAATATATGACTGTACCGACTACAAGAAAAGACCTCATGATAGTCAATATGGGTCCTCAACACCCATCAATGCACGGTGTTCTTCGACTCATCATTACTCTAGATGGAGAAAATGTTATTGACTGTGAACCCGTATTGGGTTATTTACACAGAGGAATGGAAAAAATTGCAGAAAATCGAACAATTATACAATATCTTCCTTATGTAACACGTTGGGATTATTTAGCTACTATGTTTACAGAGGCAATAACGGTAAATGGACCAGAACAGTTGGGAAATATCCAAGTACCGAAAAGAGCGAGCTATATTAGAGTAATTATGCTAGAACTGAGTCGTATAGCTTCTCATTTGTTATGGCTTGGCCCTTTTATGGCGGATATCGGTGCGCAGACCCCTTTCTTCTATATTTTCCGAGAGAGAGAATTAATATATGACCTATTCGAATCTTCCACAGGTATGCGAATGATGCATAATTATTTCCGTATCGGAGGGGTGGCTGCTGATCTACCTTATGGCTGGATAGATAAATGCTTGGATTTCTGTGATTATTTTTTAACAGGGGTTACTGAATATCAAAAGCTTATTACACGTAATCCCATTTTTTTGGAACGAGTTGAAGGGGTGGGTATTATTAGTGGAGAGGAAGCAATAAATTGGGGTTTATCGGGACCAATGCTACGAGCTTCCGGAATTCCGTGGGATCTTCGTAAAATTGATCATTATGAGTCTTACGACGAATTTGATTGGGAAGTACAATGGCAAAAAGAGGGAGATTCACTAGCCCGTTATTTAGTCCGAATCGGTGAAATGGTGGAATCCATCAAAATTATTCAACAAGCCCTGGAAGGAATTCCCGGAGGGCCCTATGAAAATTTAGAGGTACGGCGCTTTGATAAAACAAAGGATTCTGAATGGAATGATTTTGATTATCGATTCATTAGTAAGAAACCTTCGCCCACTTTTGAATTGTCTAAGCAAGAGCTTTATGTGAGAGTAGAAGCCCCCAAGGGGGAATTGGGAATTTTTCTGGTAGGAGATCGGAGTGTTTTTCCCTGGAGATGGAAAATTCGTCCACCTGGTTTTATCAATTTGCAAATTCTTCCTCAGCTAGTTAAAAAAATGAAATTGGCCGATATTATGACAATACTAGGTAGTATAGATATTATTATGGGAGAAGTTGATCGTTGAAATGATAATTGAGACGATAAAAGTACAAGCTATCAATTCTTTTTCCAGATCGGAATCCTTAAAAGAGGTTTATGGGCTCATATGGTTACTTATTCCTATTTTTACTCCTGTATTTGGAATCATAATAGGGGTACTGGTAATTGTGTGGTTAGAAAGACAAATATCTGCGGGAGTACAACAACGCATTGGACCTGAATACGCGGGTCCTTTTGGAATTCTTCAAGCTCTAGCGGATGGTACCAAACTACTTTTAAAAGAAGATCTTCTCCCATCTAGGGGAGATATTAGTTTATTCAGTATCGGGCCGTCTATCGCGGTCATATCCATTTTACTAAGTTATTCAGTAATTCCCTTTGGTTACCACCTTGTTTTAGCGGATCTCAGTATAGGGGTTTTTTTATGGATTGCCATTTCTAGTATCGCGCCTATTGGACTTCTTATGTCAGGATATGGGTCAAATAATAAATATTCCTTTTTAGGTGGTCTACGAGCTGCTGCTCAATCAATTAGTTATGAAATACCATTAACTCCATGTGTGTTATCAATATCTCTACGTGCGATTCGTTGGGACATGTACTTTTTAACTTTACCTTTTTTCATTTTCGTTCTAGGAAAAAAGTTGAATTGAATTATTTAATTTGAATAAATATCTTCATTCTTTTATTCATCATTCGGGGCGATGAACTAAACCAGATAGTTATATGAGTGAAATAAAACAGCTTCTAAATTGGCAGTAAAAAGATTGAGTCTCATTCCCTAGGTACAAGAGTTAAGCGGACGTAAATATAATACAGTAGAAACGGGGTGCCCCAAGATTGGTTGATTAGCCATCATATCAGAGTTTGAAGCGGGTACAAAAGATCGATCATATGGAGTTTTTATTATTGTACGTATTACCATACCGGGGATCGAAGAAATATGAGTGGATGGCTAGGAATACCAAGGTACACAAAGGATTAGTAATGGTGATAATGTAAGTAAATTATCCAAGGGGTTATTTTCGCATAGCATAACATAAAAGGAATCCTGATGGGGCTTTAAGTTGGTAGAAATGATCAAGCAGTACCTCCCCACGATCCCGATCCAGAGTATGCCCCTACCCACCGATTAAACCAATTACTATCAGGAACGAAGTAATCCTTTTATAGAGATAGAATTCTTACCATCATGATGATTCATGAACTAATGTTTAATTCTTATTCTATTCGTAATCGCAAGAAATGCGTCGAAATATCTATTGATACAACGAGTATTTTATTGAAGTGTTAAGTTTAACAAAAAGATTACTGAACAAAAAATGAAATTCTAAAGCTAAAGGATGAGATCAATTCAGAAGCACTTTTTTATTATAGCAGACAGAATTGCATTGGTCTAATTTGGGACTCTCCGATATATCTTTACTCTATCTACCCTATAAGATAA